CGCCCTGTTAATCCGCCAGGGCCCAAATAACTCAATTTTCTCCCATGAACGATTTGTGTCAATGGATTAGTTCGATCCAAAACTTGAGATAATGGGTGTAATCCGAAAAAGGATTCATAAGTAGTTGTTAACGGAGTTGAAGTTACCAAATTCTGAGGAGTAGGTATCAATTTATGCCTAATTGCTCCGGAGATAGTTCCCTTAACTACATTTTCTAAACGAGCCAGAGCCAACCCGAGCTGGTCTTGTAAAAGATCCGCTACAGAGCGAATACGTTTATTTTTCAAATGATTCATATCATCAAGTGTACCCATTCCAAATTTCATCCCAATCAAATGATCGGCAGCTGCTAATATATCTCGTGGTAACAAAAATATATTGTTCTGAGGTATATTAAGATTCAGTCTCCAATTAATATTTCGGCGACCAATCCTTCCTAATTCACACCTTTGGTGAAAGAATTTTTTTTGTAATTCCTTACATAAGGATTCAGAAAATATTGGATCCCCACCTACACAAGAAAATTGTTGATAAAACTCCAAAATAGCATTTTCTTTTGACCCAATTTTTTTTTTCTCCTTATCGGTCAAGAAAGATAAGAAAATTTCAGGGTAGCAAACATTCTCTAGAATTTCTCGTAGATTCGAACCCATAGCTGATGATAGAACTAGAATAGATATTTTCTGTTTCCTACTCACCCGAGCCCATATTCTTGCTTTTTTATCAATCTCTAATTCTAACCTGCCTCCCCAATCTGATATTATGGTGCCGGTATAGACCGAAATCCCGTTATGATCCAATTCTGACTGGTAATAGATACCAGGACTTTGCAATATTTGATTGATCACAATTCTGTATATTCCGTTTACTATAGAAGTTCCAAGGGAATTCATTAAAGGAATGTTTCCAATAAAAATTCTTTGTTCTTGCATATTCCTACTGGTTTTCCAAATTAATCCCGCGGATACATATAATTCAGAAGAATATGTAAGTGATTCATAGACAGCATCTCGTTCTTTTATCAGAGGTTCTACCAATTGATATGTTTCCACAAATAATTGAAATTCAATTTCGTGATCTATATCTTCAATTTTTGGAAACTTAGAAAGTTCTTCTATTAAACCCTGATCAATAAACCGATAAAACCCTTCAAATTGTATCTGATTAAATCCGGGTATTGTAGATGTTCCCTCTTTTCCATCCCCAAGCATCTTTTTTGAATTTCCCATTTATCCGTTTATTGAAAAAATCCCATCCCATCTCTCATTCTTCACCGAATCATATCCATAGAATTCGATCTAGCAATAATGGAATTTCTATTCTGTTTACTGAATCACATGAAATTTTATCCAACTCCAAGATATATGGAATGTATGAAATACGTATGAACGGAGACTAGATTCAATTGGAATTTTTTATAAGAAATAGATCCAAATGGAACAGAATTGAGAAATACCACTGGAACTTACGGAGTTTTGTAAAGACTAGAAAAAAAAAGTAATTTCATTTTCACCTATGATATTACATATTCCAATTCGATTGCATACCATAAAAAATGTATTCATCATTGGATCTGTTCGAGCAGATAAACATATAATAAATAGAAAACGTTTTTTTTAACCACGTTACTTTTTCATGTATTTGTATTTCATTGTTCAAAAAAATATTTGCAGAAAAGAGATTAATTTTTACCTATTTTGAATAGAATAGTTAGAATATCATTGAATTGAAGTAGGTAAGAAAACTTGTGTTTTTTTATTTATTAATTTTTTTTATTATTAAAATAAAAAAGAATGCACAGATATATATGTCTCTTTTTCTTCTTTTTTTGTGGTACAGTTAGTTCTATGTTGGGACAGCACATGCTGTCCTCTATCAAAAAGGAAATTTTCTCTTCAAGGTATTCAATGAAAAATTGAAATATAAAAATTTATTGAGAATTACTCCTCAAAAGGATCCCTAGAGAGATAAAATACCCCATTATAGAGCTATAACTCTATAACTTATGTTCTGATTCTGGGGTTTACATATACTCATCATTACTGTTATAATTGAAATTGAAGAAGATTTCTTTTTAATTGAAAAAACTCAATATAGATTAGTTATAAATCCATTTCTAATGATTGTCTTAATATTATTAGAAATAAAAAAAAATGTAGATTTGAATTTTAATTCAAAAATGGTCATGAATTTACAGTCAATAGTTAATGGTTCTGGTTTGTACTGGATTCTATATTTTGTGACTGAAAATCTATATATTTTTTTCGGAGTTGAAAAAAAAAAAATAAAATTGGAATCTAGTTTCTATGGTTTTGGCGGCATGGCCGAGTGGTAAGGCGGGGGACTGCAAATCCTTTTTCCCCAGTTCAAATCCGGGTGCCGCCTCAACAACAGACTTTAAATCCCCTATTATAACAAACGTAGGAAAAGACTCTTGATACTTTATTTTCATTATTCTAAGCCCCTGGCTCTCGAGGTTCTATTCTCTAACCTAAAGTTT